TGCTTTCTAGATGATCCTTCTAGAAGAAGGTGATTCTAACAATCTTTCTAGTTACTTCGTTCTCTATTTCTATTTGAGAGGATCCTAAGGAAAAGGATTTTGTTTCCACCGAGCTAAAACAATATGGCGATGTCTCTAGTAAACCAAAGACATCGTTGAATAGCTATTTTGCTTCAATTTCTTTCTTTAGACATCCAAAAAAAAATGGAAGATTTAGTTACGATTGGAAATTGACTTTTTATCTTCAGCCATGGATCCTTTACTCATACTTATTCAATTGGAAGTCTTGATCCAATTCAAAAATTATGTTTCGCAATTTCATAATCCAACTTTTCAATTTATAAGTGACTCATGGATACAAATCACGAGAATGTGTATTTTTTTCTCGACTTTATCATTGAGAGGTAAAGGATTAAATCTTTTTAAGAAATAAAGTTTTTGATCGGAATATGAATAAAACCGAAAGACCCTTTAACTATTAAAGGACTAATAGAACGAATCACACTTTTACCACTAAACTATACCCGCTACAATATGATTATTGTATACAAATGGAGCTTTTGTCGAACAAGATAATTGAGCATGATCAAGATAGGATCATCAAAGAATCATCAAACTTGGAGTGTTGAACTTTTTCGTGGGTAGATAAAAATTTAATGAGATTCGGAAAAGAGGCTTCATTTAATTGAAATTAAATAACTAAAGTTTTCTTTTTTGCTGAAAGAAGATAGATACGGATCGAAAAAAACACTACAATCATAACAGAAAAATGCATTGTCCAGAATCTATAGTTTCTTTTTTAGTTCGGAAAATGAAATAAAATATAACAAGAAAAAAAATGGAAACAGTTTTTATTCTTTTTGTTGTTGCTTGAATATAAAATATTCAATTGAATATAATAAAAAAAACAAATATTTGTGTTTTCAAATCAGATATCAGATAAATCATTATTTATCTATAATTCGTTAGAACAAAAAAAAAAGGCCCGGCTAGGTACTGACCAGGCCAGGCCATCAGAATAACAAGGGCCTTTCGAACAAAATCAACACAAGGAGGTCTTCCTTATTTTTCTTTAGTTCGATTAGTGGCGGGCTCGAGCCCTCTTTTAGTTTAGAATAGAGAAAAAAGAGAGAGAAAGACTCCTTACATTATGTGTAATGTAGTAATTATCTTTTGCAATTGGGAGAGATGGCTGAGTGGACTAAAGCGTCGGATTGCTAATCCGTTGTACGAGTTATTTGTACCGAGGGTTCGAATCCCTCTCTTTCCGTTTCCGTTAATGACTTGCTTTATTTTATTTTTCAATTTTGAAAATCTTAGTTAAGCGTGTGGAATAGATAAAATCCTAAGAAAATTTGAAAATTTCCCAAGGAAAACCCTTTGGATTTTATTCTTCACGTCCAGGATTACGCCCCGGATCATTAGATAGGAATCCAAAGATAAAGAGAGAAACAAAAAATATCACTACGGTATAAACGAAGAGTTTCAGAGTAAGCATTACACAATCTCCAAGATGATTTTTTGGAAAAAAAAAAGAGAATAGATCTTCCATTTTTCTACCACATATCCTATTTTGACACCACGAAATCAGGTTTTTTTTCATGAATTGTCACAAATTCATTTGTTTTTCATTATCAAAAAGTTCTTTCATATCCAAATTCGATATTGTGGGAGACCCTAATGGGGTTAGGGTCTTTCACTGGAAAGGGGGTCAAAAATGAGGAAATGGGGGTAAGCCGGATTTATGGCGACTATCCAAGAATTTCAGTGTGCTAATCTAGGATTCATACTCTAAAACTTATCTGATTTTCTCAATTGTTAGAATTTTTCTTGAAGAAATCATGCATTTTCTAACATATTATTATATTTTCTAAGATATTATTATTTAGGATCTCATCGAAAACTTACAGCAGCTTGCCAAACAAAAGCTAAGAGAAAAAAAAGCACAGGTATGACTGGCATAACATCTACGATTGGATTCAAAAAAGCATACGCTTCAGGCAATTTGCCGAAGAAAAAACTACTCGAATAAAGGGCAGAATTAATACAGATCAAACTAACGATATTAAGCATAACAGACATTTTGTTCTTGGAGATAATTGCATTTTGATTGAGTTTTTGATATAAGGAACAAGGAAGAAAGTAAGTAAGGTAGACAAAAAATCCTTCTTTTTCTTTGAACCCACCCAATCAAAAATCCTCCAATTCTCAAAGGAGAATAGAAGAAATCATACTTTCATACAATATCTTAATTGAATTCTATGTAATGATCAATAAATTAAGTTGAATTCTATATCTATATGTATCAAAATCCTAGTACCAATCTATTCTATAGATATATAGATATTTGGAGATATTTGGACTGGAGTTGACAAACAACCAATACCAATATTATTGTTTCTTAGTGTAGATTAGAAATTGAAATGGGGCGTGGCCAAGTGGTAAGGCAACGGGTTTTGGTCCCGCCATTCGGAGGTTCGAATCCTTCCGTCCCAGTACATATCCATTTTTTTATGCTCCATTATGACTATAGAAAGAAGTAGGTCAGTGGATAGGAGTAAATCCGTATTCATTTTAATATCTGTGTCTGTTCGAATCTCATTAACAAATGATCAAGTTACATATCATATAGAAATATGTTATGGAGCCGATATATTTTCTTTGAATCTCATTTTATTTAGGTATTTCGTGTTTGGCTCTAAGTAAAAATTGGAAATCTACAGAACAATTGAGGCAGGGGTGATTTCCCCTATCACCCTTTTATTCACTTTATGATAAGAGTCGATTATTGTGAAATATTACTTAATCCCATGTTAAACAAAATCTATAAATATATATCATCTAAAATATATAAAATGAGGAAATGTTTCGCTTATATGGTATGTATCGTTCTATTTCAATGAGAATAATTTTTCGGTTTTTGTGAAAAAGATTTTTGATACCTTCAATTATTTAAATTCTATATTATAGAATATCTATAACAGTGACAACTCTTCAGTCTATCTGATAGATACGAAAAACCCTCCTTATTTTTTTTTTTATTTTCGTAATCAGACGAAAAGAATAAAGATTCAAATCTTAATTTAGATCATTTTTTTATCCATCTCATGAAAAAAAATTGGATTTTGTTTTTCTTTTCTTTTATCTATTTAAAATGAAATCAGTGATGAGTCAATTCAAAAAGAAAGACTTATCTTCCTATGAAGATCAAACGTCATGCTTATTGTCCAATTTTCTTCAAATTAAATAATGATGTCTAAATAGGAAACTTTTTCAATTTCAATTAGAACTATTTTTATTAAATATTTTTAATGATTGCTTGTAAGTGGAATCTTTATTTGGTACTTAAAAAGTAGGAAATCGTTTAATCTATCCTGTTGAGTCACTTGAAGATGCAGATTCAAAAAGTTATTTGTTTATATATTTTGATTTCTTGCTCTTATCTATATATTATTTATGTATGTGAAAGATGCTGTCTTGCTAAGACTTTTTCAGAAAAATCGTTTCATATTATCATATATAGAAGAAAAAGCCTAGATTACGATGTCTATGTACAACTGAACCAATGACTATTCATGATTCCATAATTGAATCAATTCCATACCGGTTCCAAATTAGAGGAATATTATGGTAAAACTTCGTTTGAAACGATGTGGTAGAAAGCAACGTGCGACTTGAAGGACATGATCCGTTGTGGATTTTTCCATCCACCATTTTCGATTTATCTAAGGATGAGAGTGCTCTTGGCTCGACATTGTTTGTTCTGTTACACTCGATTTTTTGTTGGGTTGTAAATAGTCCACGATGAAGCTCGAGTAGAAAGGATTAATTCATTTCTCGGGGGCAAGGATCTAGGGTTAATGCCAATTAATCGGAACAACTTCGTAAACGTATCTTCCATATATAGAAATCGAAAGGATCCAATTCGAGCAAGTTTCCAATTCAAAAGCAAGACTTGTTAGAATTTAGCAAACTTTTTCGATTCAAAGTGTATCACACGTGAATCAACTGTCCGTAGGATTCTTTGATAGAAAGAAATCAAAAAAGGGCTATGTTGCTGCCACTTTGAAAGGATTAAGAAGCACCGAAGTAATGTCTAAACCCAATGATTTAAAATAAGGATAAAGGATCTAAGAACAAGGAAAGACCTTTTTAATTGTCTCGATAGTCTCACTAATTGGATCAGACTAAAGAATCCAAATAGAATTTGAAACGAGACAAAAGACAAACAAAACTAAAGGGGTTAAAGACCACTCAATAAATGAAAGTGACTAAAGATTTTTCCTTTGAGCTATTTGAGAGTTATGCAACTTGAGTTATGAGTACGAATGGTTTCTTTTTCATTTTCAGGAAGGAAAAAAGACTGAAATTAGAGTCTAATTGATTTTCTAGGCCCATTTGTCATTTAATTTATTAGAATTGCATACATAGACAAAACTTCAAAACAAATCATTTTTCTCGAGCCGTACGAGGAGAAAACTTCCTATACGGTTCTAGGGGGGGTGTTGGTCATCTACATCTATCCCAATGAGCCGTCTATCGAATCGTTGCAATTGATGTTCGATCCCGAAGAGAAGGAAAAGATCTTAGAAAAGTGGGGTTTTATGATCCAATGAAGAATCAAACTTATTTAAACGTTCCTCTTATTCTATATTTCCTTGAAAAAGGTGCTCAACCCACAGGAACTGTTCAGAATCTTTTAAAGAAAGCGGAAGTTTTTAAGTAACTTCCGTCTAATCAAACGAAATTCAATTAAAGAAAGACTAAGGGGGGGGGGTAGCAACTTGTATATAACTTTGTATAATTTTGCTCGACTTGTTTTTTGATTCCCCCCCCCTACTGCTGTAATTGTTTCCGTTGAATCCGATATCTAGAACGACAAAACCTTAGTTTATTGATTTTCTAAATAGCAAATTCGGACATTTCCTTCAATTGTGTGGTTTTCATTGGAACTCGACTAACCAACAAGGAATCCACTTTGCTTATTCCACTTAGATTCA